TGCTTATAATGAAAACAGATATGTGTAATAGAAAGTTTGAAACTTTTTAAGTTAATCCTATAATTCAAATCTTTTCTGAAGATAAGAAAAAATAGAAATTCGAAAGCTGTTATTTGTGGTTATAATGCCAAAATCTCAAGTCGGCTCACTCGTATTTATCTTGATCTTTACTTACAGGCCTCTTGAATATTCTATTATTTTATTTACTTCAATTTTTTATTTGTGTATAATGTAATTTTACAGCTGTCTTTTTTATTATTATTGATAGAAATTCTCTTGTTAAGATCATATGAATCAATTTTAAAAACATCAGATTCATATCATAACCACGATGATTCAAAAAAATCTTTAATCGAAGTCCAAAAATTCTCTGAGTAAGAACCGCCGGATCATCACTTATTCAATGAATAAATATAATGAAAAAATTCAAAGAAACATTTGTCCTTTAATAAAAATAAAGGGAAACAACGGAAGTTTGAAAGAATTCAAATTTTTCAACTTATTATTCCAACTCTTTGAAAAGTTTTTTTAAGTCCAGTTGCGAGGTCTAAATATTTCGTATGAATCATAGTTCTAATATTTTAGAATCTATTTTCTATCTTCCGTGTTCCAGATACTAGAATAAATATCTGACGGGATAAAACCATCTTTCTTTATCAAGATGACAGATCCATTTTATGTTCTGTACTATCAATAAGATCAATTCTAACAAGTCACACACTCATATTCCGGAAATACAGAAACAAAGAAGTTCCACGATCGAACTACCAAATCAAAATCGAATCGTCTAACGAGAAAAAACCTAAATGCTTCACTTTTTTTTATTGAAAAGTAAGCTAGTTACTCTATTCTTGTGAATCTAATTCATAGAAATTCCGTCCAATAAAATGGACGAATTATAAATCTCCAAAATAATAGATAGAAATATCGCAAATAGAGACATTGCAACACCCATCAAAGGAGTAGTTCCCCATCCCGGAGCTACTTTACCATATTCTGAATTTAATGGTTTTAATAAATCCCCTACAACAGTTCGTCTTGGACCAGACTTAGAACTATCCTCAACGGTTTGTGTAGTCATAAATCCTATTTTTTATTCATTGAGATCTGTTGACTTTGTATACCATTCCACTGTAAATAAAGGATCTTATCCTATAGATCTATTGTGGTCTTGAAATTAAAAAATGATAATAATGGAAACAGCAACCCTAGTTGCCATCTCTATATCTGGTTTACTTGTAAGTTTTACTGGGTATGCCTTATATACTGCTTTTGGGCAACCTTCTCAACAACTAAGAGATCCATTCGAAGAACATGGAGATTAATTGAAGTAATGAGCCCAAAATATTTTGGGCTCATTACTTCAATTAAGATAATGAAAAATCATTTCATCTTTTTAGTTGGAACTTTAGGGGGTTCTCTAAAAAAGATAGCGAAAAAAATGATTCCTAACGTCGATACTAAGAGGAATGTATAAACCAATGCTTCCATAGATTTGATCGTGGTTTACAATTAATTATAATAGCTTTCATACCTGTTTATTGTTTATTTTATTGGGGATGATCTCCCGAATAAAAAAAAAAGAACAAGAGTAAAACAAAGTGCAATGATTCAAATTAAGATTCTTCTGGTTCTCTATGTCAAATTCAAATCATAACAAAAAAAAAGTCGAAAAGGAACAAAAAAATGTTCTATCAGACTACCTGTCTTCTTGTAGTTGGATCTCCAAGTTTTTGGAATGCTCCAAATTCCACTTGAGCATCCAAATCTGGATCGATACCAGCAAAAACATCTCGGAACAAAGTTCTAGCACCATGCCAAATGTGACCGAAAAAGAAGAGCAGAGCAAACGAAGCATGTCCAAAAGTAAACCAACCCCTTGGACTGCTACGAAAAACACCATCCGATTTCAAAGTAGCACGATCTAATTCAAAAATTTCACCCAATTGAGCACGTCTAGCATACTTTTTCACAGTAGCAGGATCACTATAACTGACTCCATTGAGTTCGCCACCATAGAACTCAACAGTTACACCTACTTGTTCGACACTATATTTTGATTCTGCCCTTCGAAAAGGAACATCGGCTCTAACAATTCCGTCTCCGTCTACCAAAACAACCGGAAATGTTTCAAAAAAAGTAGGCATACGACGTACAAAAAGTTCACACCCCTCTTTATCTCTAAAGATGGGATGTCCTAACCAACCTACGGCTATTCCATCTCCATTGTCCATTGAACCTGCTCTAAACAATCCCCCTTTTGCTGGATTATTGCCGATGTAATCATAAAAAGCTAATTTTTCGGGAATTTTAGACCAAGCTTCTGATAAACTTTGATTTTCGGCTAGCCCAACACCAACTCTTCGATATATTTCTTGCTGGAAGTATCCCTGATCCCATTGATAACGAGTGGGACCAAATAATTCGATGGGGGTAGTTGCTGAACCATACCACATATTTCCCGCAACAACAAAAGCTGCAAAAAAGACAGCAGCAATACTGCTGGAAAGGACGGTTTCAATATTTCCCATACGCAATCCTTTGTATAGACGTTGGGGTGGACGCACACTAAGATGAAAAAGACCCGCTAATATGCCCAATGTTCCTGCTGCAATATGATGAGAAGCTATTCCCCCCGGAACAAAAGGATCAAAACCTTCCACACCCCATGCGGGATTTACGGATTGTACCCTTCCAGTTAATCCATAAGGATCGGACACCCATATTCCAGGACCGTACAATCCTGTTACATGAAATGCTCCAAAACCAAAACAAGCCACCCCTGCAAGGAATAAATGAATTCCAAAAATTTTGGGCAAATCCAAAGAAGGTTTTCCGGTACGTTCATCACAAAAAATTTCTAAATCCCAATAAACCCAATGCCAGATAGCCGCTAAAAAACACAAGCCCGAAAACACAATATGTGCCCCGGCTACCCCTTCGTAACTCCAAATACCGGGATTCGTTATAGTCCCTCCTGTGATATTCCAACCGCCCCACGAATTGGTTATTCCTAAGCGAGTCATGAAGGGTATAACAAACATACCCTGTCTCCACATTGGGTCAAGAACAGGGTCAGAAGGATCAAAAACTGCTAATTCATATAGAGCCATCGAACCAGCCCAACCAGCAACCAGAGCTGTATGCATTATATGGACAGAAAGCAAACGGCCCGGATCATTTAATACAACAGTATGAACACGATACCAAGGTAAACCCATGAAAATACCCCTTTTATATCAACAAAAAATGGACACTATGTAATTTTATTGCATTGGAAAAAACTATATTATGGACCCGCGCCTTTAAATATATTATATCGAAGAAAGGATTAATGTTTGTTCTAGTTTTTTATTATATTAATAGTGGAACAATCATATTTGTAGAAACAAGAAGAAGCAGATCTATTCTATACCCGATAAGTAACAATACGCAATGGTGGGAAGGGGTTGACAATTTTCTCTATGAGTGTTTAAATAAGTAAATGCATACATATTAGTTTATCAACTAAAAGACCCATTCGTAACAATTTAAATTTATCCTTATTTAGCCCTCCTCTTTTTATGATTTCTAAAAAATACAAAAAACGAATTATTTTGAACACAATAAACACATTCTTACGTTTCCACACTAAAGTGAGATATATGACTTTATTTTTTCTCTATTTTATGCCCATTGGTGTTCCAAAAGTATCCTTCCGAACTCCCGGAGATGGAGATGCATCTTGGGTTGATATATAGTGCGACTTGTCAGATATATTGGGTCATATGGAATTTTCCCATTCTCCCCCGATCGAGATATCCTCTCTTTCACCCCAAAAAAGAATGATTGAATCATAAAAAATTTGGAGCGTGAAGTGTAATAAAATTCGATCCATTTTTTAGTTTTTTAGAGGGGGTATCCCGATTACTATTCGAAATTTAGAAAAATTTATGGTTAGCTTGGTTGAACTAATAAAACGAAATACCCAGTCTCTGTTAAAAAAAAACAATTGGGAATATATCTACGATTCCTAATTTTATCACATCATACATTATTACATTACAAAAAATAGGAAATAAGAAATTTAGAAAAGAGAGAGAAGTCATAACAAAAAAACATAGTATTGTAATATTTGTCCTATATGTGCAAATAAAAATCGGGCAGATCTTTACTCAGAGCAGAAAAGAAACCTAAAAGAATTGAAAAAGTCCATTCAGAAACAAGAAAATTACATTGTGATTGGAGTTCAATCTCGATGAAAGCAAAACATCAATGAGAAGTTAATTCCATAAATTAAATACATTTTTTTCGTTAAAAGCTCAAAAAGGTCCATTATGAAAAGGAAAAAGAGTTGAAATCGACACATTGATTCCTTTTTGTTTATATAATTTTTGATGAACCGTATGCATCAAAAGATGCATGTACGGCTCTTAAGGGATAAAATTTAATCCTAATCAATCGACTTTATCGAGAAAGATTACTTTTTTTAGGCCAAGAGGTTGATAGTCAACTATCGAATCAACTTATTGGTATTATGCTGTATCTAAGTATAGAGAGCGATAACAAAGATTTGTGTCTGTTTGTAAATTCTCCGGGTGGGTGGGTAATACCTGGACTAGCTATTTTTGATACTATGCAATACATAGAACCAGACGTACAGACAGTATGTATGGGATTAGCCGCTTCAATGGGATCCTTTCTTTTGGCAGCAGGAGAAATTACCAAACGTCTAGCATTCCCTCACGCTTGGCGCCAATGATTCTTTTATTTTAGAATATATATATAAAGACTATACCTTCGCCATAAAAGTACTTAAGTAATAATAGCATGGTACTTCGAATTCGATATATATATTTGTTTTTTAAACCATTGGATTATATATAGAAAGAGTAGTATGAAAGAGAGGGCATTTATGATTTTATCTGATCTATCAGAAACCTAATTTAGTTTTAGTGTCACAGACTTTTTTTGTTTTTAGTTTTCTCATACTAGAAAACTTTTAACAATATTGATTTCGAACAATATTTCTTTGAATTGAATTAAAAGAAAAACATATGATAAAAAACAAGAAACTTTCGGATTGCTGAATAACAAACAAGACAAAATAAGAAAACAACGGAACCATCATAGTAATTTATAAAACTATTCAAAAGTAAAAAGGAAGGTTGGTTATTGTATCGTTTATCATTTAAAAATATAGATCCAAAATACCCAGTAGATTTTATTTATACTTTTTTTTCGTCCATTGACGAAAAAAATTCATAGAAGAAAAAAAGAAATTGCGTACGTGGAAAAGCCGTATGCATCAATACGCAGAAAATGCTTGTACGGTTATTAAATGTTATCTTTGTTCATTTATTTCCTTATTTTGTATTTCTCCTTTTCACCTTAGTTTGAGGAATAACGAAGATATTTACCAATATTGGAGAAATCCTCATCAAAATCTTTATTAAGATAAAGGAAACACTTATTAAGTTATATAATCAGGGTAATGATCCACCAACCCGCTAGTTCTTTTTATGAAGCACAAACGGGAGAATTTATCCGGGAAGCGGAAGAACTACTGAAATTGCGTGAAACTATCACAAGGGTTTATGCACAAAGAACGGGCAAACCCTTATGGGTTGTATCCGAAGATATGGAAAGGGATGTTTTTATGTCAGCAGTAGAAGCCCAAGCCCACGGAATTATTGATATTGTAGCAGTTGAATAAAAAAAATGAGTAGGAAAAGTTCTTATCAAATAAAATACAGGATTTGAAATTTCATTTTATCTTCTTAATATTTTAAATTTAATTTGAATATATTTATTTAATCCAATATTTCTATTAATTTAATCTAATATTTCTATTAATCGAATATAAAGAATATAAGTAATTCATAATTATCGGGTTAGGATTGATCTAAACCGGCTCATTATATATATACGACCCAACATGCCAACTATGAAACAACTTATTAGAAACACAAGACAGCCAATCCGAAATGTCACAAAATCCCCCGCTCTTCGGGGATGCCCTCAACGACGAGGGACATGTACAAGGGTGTATGTGCGACTCGTTTCGATCATATACTAAGAAAAAAAGGAAGTCCATTTTTTCAGTCTTAAGGATCAATTAAGATAGTGTGAATGGAAGAAATACATTCACACTATCTTAACTTAAAAAAGATCTATTTTATTAATATTAATAAATAATATTAATAAAATAAACAGTTTTCTATAATGTATCAAATTTATGGTTTTGATTGGTGTAAACCTAATCACCTCAAATTGCAATTTAAGATGATAAAAACTTTCCCATTGGTAACAAATAGTTATTCATTAAGCGGGGGAAATATTATTAAAAGAAAATTTGACCCTTAATTAATATTAATTTATTTTGCAAGAACGGAATAATAGGGTCAGCTGTCCAGCTAATCTTCATATTTAAATACCGTTACTATATAACTAGATTTCGTTGTGAAAAACCTATTACTAGATATTTCATGGGTAGAGCAAAGAGTGTGAACTGTACAGGTTAACAAAAACATTGATTAAATAAGGAAGAGGCTCCGGTGTATAGAGAAGACCTAGCCGTTAAAAAAAAATAATCATAGAAACGATGGAACCCATTTTTTTTATCTATGTACTATTTAATTTACTATGTTTTTTGGTACCTAGTTTGATACTTAGTATCAATAAAATTTCTTATTTCACGGTGAAATACTTAGAAAAAAATAAATTATGGTTGGGAAGGTTATAGTCGCAAAAGCCGTTGGAATTTTTTTTTTATACATTGGAAGAATCCATTTTTGTTATTAATAAACTAGGAAAAAAAAAAGAATAACTGAAAAAAAAAATGAAATAGTTATTCACTAGAATCTCATTTATTCAATGACCAGAATTAAACGAGGATATATAGCTCGGAAACGGAGAACAAAAATTCGTTTATTTACATCAAGCTTTCGCGGAGCTCATTCAAGACTTACTCGAACTATTCCTCAACAGAAAATTAAAGCTTTGGTTTCAGCTCATCGAGATAGAGATAGAAAAAAGAGAGATTTTCGCAGTTTATGGATTAGTCGAATAAATGCAGTAATTCGCAAGAATAGAAAAATATACTGTATTTACAATAATTTGATACATAATTTATACAAGAAGCAATTGCTTCTTAATCGTAAAATCGTTGCACAAATAGCTATATTAAAAGAGAATTGTCTTTTTATGATTGCCAACGAGATCATAAAAACCAAAATTCCCCGGAGACTGAACTCCGGGAAGATATAGAATAGGAATTTGTATGATAAAATAGAATTCATATGATAAAGTTATCAAAATAAACAACCTCACTCAATAAAAAAAGATTTCTTCTTTTTCACTGATTATCCTTTTTCTTACAACATAACAACCCCAATCGAGTAGTTTTTGAACAAAACATCAATCCTCGTTTGATTTGAGTTTAGATTCAAATTTAAATTAAAGAGTAACTCTATTTTTTTTTTTTTTAAAAGCAGTAGTAGTTCTAGTGGTCGACTCGCTTTTTTCAAATTGTTTTTCATTATTAAGAAAGGGTAACGAAGATAAAATACGAGCTTGTTTTATAGCAACCGTAATTAATCGTTGTTGTTTTAAGGTCAATCTATTCACGCGTCTAGATAATATTTTTCCTTGTTCACTAATAAATCGACTAATTAAACCCATGTTTTTATAATCAATTTTGTCCCCCGATCCAATCGGGGGCAAACGCTTACGAAAAGATCGCTTCGATTTAAGAAAGAGTCGTTTAGATTTATCCATGATTTTTTTGTTTATTCCTATTCCAAAAATAGCATTTCTAAAAATATTATATATGTTGTTTTATAATGAACTATATATCATTTATATATATATGATATATATGTATACAATATAATTAAAAATTATATACATATATGAAAAATAGAGCATTTTAGATGTTATGCCCCTTAGTTGGAAAGGTAACATCTATCTTTCTATTTCTTAATTTCTGCGTGAATCATATGTTTGCAACAACAGGGACAGAATTTTCTCAATTCCAATCGACTAGGCGTATTGTGTCGATTCTTTTGAGTAATATATCTGGAAATACCCGTTGATTCCTTATTAACACTCTTTTGATCACAACTGGTACATTCCAAAATAACAGTTACTCTGATATCTTTACCTTTGGCCATGAACCTCCTTTGGGTTTTTAATTCACTTAACTCTTCTATTTTCGGATTCAAAACAAAGAAAAAGAAAGGAACGAAAAAAAAAAATAAAAATTAATAATTCGAAATAAGATTATGAAATATTTTGTTCCAATTAATGTAGTACAGTAATAATTAAGTAATACAATGATTTTGAACTATATTTCGTTTTCAATCGCAGTAGAATATTTTCGTTTTTCATTTAAGTATCTTGTATGATATTGTTGCCCCCCTATCTATTCCGTTTCGATTTCTGGTCTCACTCTATTATTAATCGAAATGGAATTGAATTTTTAATTCAATTCCATTGAAGCCTTAACCAGATTCTGAGTTTCACTGAGGGCCAATCTACTTTTATTATTTATCTTTTCGAACTTATTCTAATTCTAAAAAAGAAGAAATAAAGAAGAGGGGATTAATTAAAGATATTTAATTGGATCCATAATTTTCTTTAACCCTCCCAATGCCAATAATTAGAATGAAAAAAAGGGAAATATCAATGCATCCGGGAAAAAACGATTGATCTCTATCAAGAGACCCGCCAAAGCTACGAACCATAGAGTACTTACTACTGGTGCCACGGAAAGATATGTTTTTAGATCTCGCATTTCAAATGCTCCTTTTTTTATTTTTAAAAAGTTTTTTTTTATTTGATTCTATTATTTATTAATTTGATTTTTAATAAATAATAGTTAACTTTTATTTATTATTATATTAATTTCTATTAATTAATAAAATAGATTAATTAATAAAAAATTATTATATTAATTCAAAATTATTCTTTTATTAAACAAATATCTTTAATTATTATATTTTTTATTTGTAATATTATTAATAATAATATTTGAAGATTCTAATATATATTATTCTTTATTCTTATTATACTCTATATATATAGTCTCTTTTTTATTTCATTAAATATTCTTTTTCATATTCTTTCTATATTATGGGAAATAAAAAAAAAAAAAAGAAAGATGATAAAATGATATATATATCAACAAAGAAAAGAAAAATGTGGAAAACAAGACAAAGATTCTTTACAATGACACTGAAAACCAATGGAAAGGGATGTAGCGCAGCTTGGTAGCGCGTTTGTTTTGGGTACAAAATGTCACGGGTTCAAATCCTGTCATCCCTATCCTTACCTATCATTTATCATATGATATTACTTATCATATAAACAATAAAAAGGGACTCATTGATCCCACTACATCTTGCATACATAAATTTATGTGTGCAAGATGTAGTGGGATCAAATAAAAAAATTTATGGGAATAAAGCGCTCTTAGTTCAGTTCGGTAGAACGCGGGTCTCCAAAACCCGATGTCGTAGGTTCAAATCCTACAGAGCGTGATAGTTCAGATCCAAATACTATAGAACGCTATTCCATTATTGTTAAATTGAAAACGACGCTGAAATAATTGAATAGCAGTATAAAGTCTGAATTTTTTGACACCTGCGGATTAGGATTAAAACAAATGAATAAAGGATCAAGAAACAAACGAGACATTAATTAATCAAAGGTCCAACTGATCACCTCGTCGGTATTGTAAATATGCAGTTACAAATAAGCCAGCCAAAGTAATAGGAATTAAACCTAACACGATTCCAAATAGAAAAACTTCAATCATTTTTATTTGTTCGAAAGAGAAAGAGGAAGGTAATATCTATCCTTAAATATTCTAATCTGTATTGATCATGAATCTCAATGGCCAAAAATTCGAAATTGACACGGTAAGGAACTATAGAATATTTTAAATATCTAAAAATTTCCAATGAATTTAATTTCAAAATTTCAATTCAAATAAGTCGTATTTTACTCAGACCAATAA